AAAATCCTTTTGTAGCTAATCATTTATCGGGAAGAATTGAAAAACTCAACTGGAGGGGGGAGAAAGAAATCATAGTGACTTGGTCTCGAGCATCTACCATTATACCCACAATGATTGGCCATACAATCGCTATTCATAATGGAAAGGAACATTTACCTATTTATATCACAGATCGTATGGTCGGTCACAAATTGGGAGAATTCGCACCTACTCTCACTTTCGTGAGACACGCGAGAAACGATAATAAATCTCGTCGTTAGTCGTTCTACTAAGTATTCATGTGAAAAGCCTTATCTTATTAGACTTACTAATAAGAGTCTAGGTATATTTATTTTCTTTTTCTAGTATACTAATACTAATAAGACTTAGACTTTTCTGATTTATCTTATACTATACTTCACCTAGGCACTTATCATTCATTGACGGGGGAAAACTTTTATGATAAAGAACGAAAATTCGGATAAAGAAGCAAAAGCTTTAGCTCAACATATACGTATGTCTGTTTTCAAAGCACGAAGAGTAATTGATCAGATTCGCGGACGTTCTTATGAGGAAACACTGATGATACTGGAACTAATGCCTTATTGTGCATCTTATCCAATTTTAAAATTAGTTTATTCTGCAGCAGCAAATGCTAGTCAGAATATGGGTTTAAATGAAGCTGATTTATTTATTAGTAAAGCTGAAGTCAATAGAGGTGCTATTGTGAAAAAGTTAAAACCACGGGCTCGAGGGCGTAGTTATCTGATAAAAAAAACCACTTGTCATATAAAGATTTTTTTAAAAGAAAAATCTAAAATTTAGATTCCTATTTATAAAAAAACGGATGGAAAAATAAAACTAATAGAAAAATATGGGACAAAAAATAAATCCACTTGGTTTCAGACTTGGAACAACTCAAAGTCATCATTCTTTTTGGTTCGCAAAACCAAAGAATTTTTCTATGGGTCTACAAGAAGATGAAAGAATACGGAATTGTATTAAGGACTATGTAAAAAAAAATAAGAAAATATCCTCAGGTTTCGAAGGAATTGCCCATATAGGAATTCAAAAAAGAATAGATTTGATTCAAGTCATAATCTATATTGGATTTCCTAATTTATTAATAGAAGGACGAACACGAGGAGTTGAAGAATTACAGATGAATGTACAAAAAGAGTTTCATTCTGTAAACCGGAGATTAAACATTGCTATCACAAGAATTGAAAAGCCTTATGGACAACCTAATATTCTTGCAGAATATATAGCTTTACAATTAAAAAATAGAGTCTCATTTCGAAAGGCAATGAAAAAAGCTATTGAATTAACTGAACAAACGGGTACAAAAGGAATTCAAGTACAAATTGCAGGGCGTATCGACGGAAAAGAGATTGCACGTGTCGAATGGATCAGAGAAGGCAGGGTCCCTTTACAAACAATTCGCGCTAAAATTGATCACTGTTCCCATACAATTAGAACTATCTATGGAGTCTTAGGTATCAAAATTTGGATATTTGTAAACCAAGAATAAGAATAAGAAAACAAGAATAATGGACCTTTATTTCTATCGCCATTCTGCTCATCGCTAGAAAAAATTTCTAAAATCTTTTCTTCTTTTTCTTTTTTTTATTAATCAAAGAACAATGAAAATTCTATAAGGTTAAATAAAAATTTGATTTACCCTTTATTTAATTTATATTTTAGTATAATTGCTATGCTCAGTGTGTGACTCGTTAATTTTTTCTTTAGAATAGATTGAAAAAAAACAGGCTTACCCCACTATAAACTTAGTAACTATCAAAACTAAAGAAACTCAAAACTAATAACCAACTTATTGCTTCGTATTGTTTAGATCCCAAGAAACAGTCACTATATGACTGAATCGATCATATAGTTGTAGCAACTGAAATTCTTTTCATAAAAAATAAATCTAAATCTAATTATGAATTGTGAAAAAAAAAAGGGGATGTGGAAAAAAGGAAGGATGATAGAAAGAGAGAATAAAGATCTCAATGATATATGATTCTCATATGTATGGTTTATGAAAAATTACCCCATAAAAAAGGCAGTGTTATCAAGCATCAACATCAATATACAATGACAATAGAATAATAAATATACAGAATAATAAATATACAAATAAAAAATAGAAATATAGAAGAAAATATAATCTATTTAGAATAGATTTCATATAATATTTCATAGAATCTATTCTAAATAATAATAGAATAATATTCTATAATAAACTAAATTTAGAATAAAATAGATTCAATTAAAAATGAAAATAATAATCTAAATAATCTAATCAATTCAATATGGATAATAGAGTCTATTATCTATGTAATAAGATTGTAATAAGATAGAAAAATATATAATAGAAATAATTGAATCGAGCTTCGGGTTAAGAAAAACTGAGGAGATTGACTCGGAAACAAATAACAGATTTTGTTCAGAGCTCCATTGCAGAGTTCAGGCCTAAACATTAATATAGAAGCTATGGGAACGATGGAACCTGTGATTACATAGGATTTTCTTGAAAACGAATCAATCCTAATGATTCATTGGGTAGGATGGCGGAATGAACCAAGAAAAAATGTATTTCTTCTGAATAGTTATGAATTGACCCTACAAATGAAGGAAGAAAGAGTCAATATTCGCCCGCGAAAACTTTCCTTATTTCATTTCCTAATTTCATTTATTGGATGAATATTGGCGTGATTCAATAGAGGTAAAGTAAAAGAGGTAAAGTATAGTAAAGTATAAAATACTTTAGAAATCTTGATACTTGATAAAAGAAAGAAGCATTATATATAAACAAATAAAGAAACACGTCTAATCCTATTAATTATGTATTATATATAAAGAGCTACCTATGTAACAAATTCAAGATAAAAAAAATATGTAATATTATTGAATCATTTCATTCGCGAGGAGCTGGATGAGAAGAAACTCTCATGTCCGGCTCTGCAGTAGAGATGGAATTCAGAAACAACCATCAACTATAACCCCAAAAGAACCAGATTTCGTAAACAACATAGAGGTAGAATGAAGGGAATATCTTGCCGAGGCAATCATATTTGTTTTGGCAGATATGCTCTTCAGGCACTTGAACCTGCTTGGATAACAGCTAGACAAATAGAAGCAGGGCGAAGAGCAATGACACGATATGCACGTCGTGGTGGAAAGATATGGTTACGTATCTTTCCCGACAAACCTGTTACTGTAAGACCTACAGAAACACGTATGGGTTCGGGCAAGGGATCCCCCGAATATTGGGTATCCGTTGTTAAACCGGGCCGAATACTTTATGAAATAAGTGGAGTATCAGAAACTGTAGCCAAAGCTGCTATGGAAATAGCAGCATGCAAAATGCCTATACGAACTCAATTTGTTATTTCAGGATAGGTAAACAAAAATAAAATAAAAATGAAGTATTGAGAATGAAAAAACAACCACGGATTTCTTTATCTATGGACAGACAATATTTCTTTTTTCCATTATCCCTTGCATTGAAATAAGATTTTTCAATAAAAATGATATGATTCAACTTCAGACCCTTTTGAATGTAGCGGATAACAGTGGAGCTCAAGAATTGATGTGTATTCGAATCATAGGAACTGGTAATCACCGATATGCTCATATTGGCGATGTTATTGTTGCTGTAATCAAAGAAGCAGTGCCCAACATGCCTCTAGAAAGATCAGAAATAATTAGAGCTGTGATTGTACGCACGTGTAAAGAACTCAAACGCGCCAACGGCATGATAATACGATATGATGACAATGCAGCGGTTATCATTGATCAAGAAGGAAATCCAAAAGGAACTCGAATCTTTGGTGCAATTGCTCGAGAATTGCGACAGTTGAATTTTACTAAAATAGTTTCATTAGCACCCGAAGTCTTATAGATGAAAATAGGATATATCCTATCTCTATCTATCTATATATAGAATATTCAAATAGCTAAAATAGATCTAATTAATAGATTGTATCTCATGCATATACTTTAAATTTTTAATAATTTTTTAGAATTGAATAATAAAACAAAAAAGAAGCATGTTGATTATATCAAAATTAGGAGGCACCAATAACTATAGTTCGTCATGGGTAGGGACATTATTGCCGATATAATAACTTCTATAAGAAATGCTGACATAGATCAAAAGAGAAGAGTTCAAATAGTATCTACGAATATAACTAAAAACATTGTGAAAATACTTTTACGAGAAGGTTTCATTGAAAACGTTCGAAAACATCAAGAAAGTCAAAAAAATTTCTTGGTTTCAACCTTACGACATAGAAAGACTAGGAAAGGGAATAAAATAATTTTAAAGCGTATCAGCCGACCCGGTTTACGAATCTATTCAAAATATCAACGAATTCCTAAGATTTTAGGTGGAATGGGAATTGTAATTCTTTCTACTTCTCGAGGTATAATGACAGATCAAGAAGCTCGACTAGAAAAAATTGGAGGAGAAATTTTGTGTTATATATGGTGATTCTCCTGAAGTACCCTAATTTTCTCTCGAACTTACTATTTGTAAAATAGAGAGGAAAAATGAATTATAGAACTCTTCCTCTATTAGTTAATAATTAAAGGGGGTTCCCTGGAATGAAAGAACAAAAATTAATTAATGAGGGTTTAATTACTGAATCACTTCCCAACGGTATGTTCCGAGTTCGATTAGATAATGAAGATCTAATTCTAGGTTATATTTCAGGGAGAATCCGACGCAGTTTTATACGTATATTACCCGGAGATAGAGTCAAAATTGAAATGAGTCGTTATGATTCAACCAGGGGACGTATAATTTATAGACTTCGCAAAAAAGATTCGAACGATTAGATCATTCTTTTAAACATCCCTTTTCGTAGGGATATTATTCGAAGTTCAAAAATGCAATAAACTTATTTTTGTTTCAAAAAAAAAAAAAAGAGATTCAGAATGAAAGTAAGGAATGATAAATATGAAAATAAGGGCTTCTGTTCGTAAAATTTGTGAAAAATGTCGCTTGATTCGTA